ATTGGGGAATCTCATTGCTATTACTCAAACAAGCATGAAACGTATGCTTGCATATTCGTCCATCGTTAAATCGGATATGTAATCGTTGGAATTCTTGTTGGAGACTCAAATAATGGATATGTAAGCATGATCACTTATATGCTGTTCTATATCTCCATGAATCTAGCAACTTTTGCTTGCATTGTATTCTTTGGTCTACGCACCGGAACTGATCACATTCGAGATTATGCAGGATTATACACGAAAGATCCTTTTTTGGCTCTTTCTTCAGCCCTATGTCTCTTATCCCTAGGAAGTTGTCTTCCTCCACTAGCAGGTTTTTTCGGAAAAATCTATCTATTCTGGTGTGGATGGCAGACCTATATTTCTTTTCTTTCTTGGTTTCAATAGGACTCCTTACGAGCCTTGTTTCTATCTACTATTATCTACAAATCATCAAGTTCTTAATGACTGAACGAAACCAAGAAATCACCCCACCCCTCACGTGCGAAATGATAGAAGATCTACTTTCAGATCCAACAATTCCATCGAATGGAGTATGACTTGTATGTGTGATAGCATCTACTATACCAGGAATATCAATGAACCCAATTCTTGCAATTGCTCGGGATACCCTTTTTTAGCTTCTAGGGTCTATTTCTTAGTTCAAGATCCCTCCGACTAACTGGAATCCACGAATTCGTAGATCCGTTCCGTTCCGCCCAAACTGGGAATGGTCCGGAACTTAGAATCGGATGATCGATTCTAAGTTCATTCCATACCGGACCAGACCGGACTAGGGTGATGTACATTCTCATTATGAGAAGGGACCATTCGAGCGTATGAAAATAGATACTCTGTTTCCATATGGATCCCTACGTCGGTCGTGACATTCTATTTAGGATTAGGAATAGGCGTAATCGAACCTGCTTTTGACATATCTATCGTTCTTTTTGTTTGGGTACCATATGAACTTCTTTGGGCTTCTATGGAATCGAGAAATAGGTTTGATTGTACATCTTTTTGATGGATATCTTTTTGATATATATTTGATATATATCAGGCATCCTCCGGATCATTCCAATCGAAGTAATTGGATGTCTGACTCGAGCCTATATGATCGATCGAGGATCGATAGAAATACTCCAAGACTCCACCTTTGTCATATATTCCATATATCACACTATATAGCTATCCTATTCATGGAAGAGAATTCACTTTCAAGATGCCTTGATGGTGAAATGGTAGACACGCGAGACTCAAAATCTCGTGCTAAAGAGCGTGGAGGTTCGAGTCCTCTTCAAGGCATAATATGGAGAATGCTCATTCCATGAGCAATTTCATAACAGATCTCGGATCGAATCGATATGGATATACCGAGTATCTGTTGATACAAAACCCTCACGATCCAAGTCCGAGCTGTTGGGATTAGAATAGGTTCGGCAGCGGATCACGAAATCTTGGCGATCTTCTCTATCTAATGAACGAGGAGTCCGTTTTGAAATCGTCCGCCCTGCACCCATCCCCCGAAGATAGGATTCCACAGGAATCATACAAGGGTAGATTGATAGAAACCTCTGGGAAAATGCCCACCCCTAACCCAGCGGATCAAGTACATTACATAGTCCGTTTTAGGGATTGGCGACTTGCCCATTCAGTGACTTTGGCACTGGACATTACCAAAATAAGCACTATTGGATTGGGCGAATTAGAGAGTAGACAGGCGTCTGTTGGCATTCCAACCTTCCTTCCCCTTTCAGGGCCTATCCGAAAGAGAATCCAGTATCTCTTAGTCGTGAATATCTGAATAGGCCGAACCGGCCCCCGTAGATATCTTTCTTTCGGAACAAAACAATGAGAATTCGGCTTGGTCAACTGGAATGTGTATTATCCATATGGGAGATGCTCCATTGAGAAGATCCATCCACCTGAGACGAAGCGAAAGGTCTATCTATTCTCTTGAATGATTCAGTGAAACCGAGGATTCGTTATTGGAGCAGATAGCAACAACCATTTCATCAGACATGCGTTTGATTTTCCGATGGATTTACACGGTTTCATGAATGGAAATTGTTGGATATAGTGAGTAATAGGCTCTGGGTGTTTGCTCTTCCAGAATTCTCGTTTAGGCAGTTCATCATAGTGTCTTGATCTAAGATTTCCATTCTTCCATGTTTCCGCAGTAGCATATTGTTCCATGGGCCCAACTGAACTCCATGGAACAATATGAAATAAACAAGTATTTCCACAACTCTACCACCCGATCAATTCTGTTCCACGCAATCCTCTTTCCTTTTCATGGCCACATATCTTTCTAAGGAATGGGAAATCCTTTTTCTATTACATGAATCAAATTTTTCATTTCATGCGGGAAAAGCCATCTCTTTCTAAACAATGTCTTTGTCACTTCATCCAATAGCCTTCCTCCGTTCGATAGGAACAGATTGGATAAATACTGATAACTCTCGGCTAGAAGATTCGAACGGAAAGAAAAAGACCCTTTATATAATGAACTATTGGTTCTAAGGAATCTTGGGCGATGAATCAAGAATTCGAAGCGCTTTCTTCGCCTCGTCCTGATGAACCAGCTTCCAGACATCGATTTTGGCATCTTCATTTCGGAAGTAATAAGGTGCTTTTGTTTATCTCCAAATCCAAAGAATTCTCGACATGAAAACACAGAGACAGAGGGCGGCTGCTCACGGACTAGGACAAAGGATGAGAGATCCGGAGGGTCCCAAAGGAATTGGCTGCCTATTTGAACAAAGCCTTGTTCTTTGGAAGATCTATCTCGTGTCTGGTACTGCAGGATTGCACTCCGCAAGAACTCCGAATCCTCCTTTTGAGGCTCAACGTCATCATAATAGTCTTGAAGCTCAAACCTATAATAGTCTTGAAGCTCATAGTCTTCCTGACCCACATAATCATTTCTGTTCCGAAAGAACCTGACTAAAGGGAGAAATCCCAATTCCTCGGACTCTTCGATACAATCAAATAGATTCCTACGGGGGCGCCATATTCTCGGAGAACCAACTATGTCTCTGTAATTGAAGAAATCCATCTCTTGCTCTATCCGTTGCGGGTCGACCGCTCCTTCCTCTTGTTCAAGGCCAACGATAGAACGAAATCCATTTTGCATCATATCGAACGGATTCCTTGGTTCGGGCCGAAGAAGCAATGTCACTCGATTATGATGATTCTCAAACTGACTGCAATCTTTTTCTGCCCGCGAGGATCCCTCCAGAACGCCTTCGAATTCGAATAGGTTATGAGCTAGATGAGAATCATTCTCAAGGAATCCCTCAGAAGTGATCCCCCTTTTTTCCTCGGGTAGGAATGGAGACCAAAGATCTCGAGCGACCGATCCGGCAGAACAACTCAAAAGATAAAGAAGTATCGTGAATCTCTTCATGCTCCTTCCAAGTTCGAAGTACCATTCGGACAAATCTCTTTGCTTTTCATAAGAGGATTTCCCCTTCCGATAGATAGATAGAGGATCTAAGGTCCAATTACAAAGTACATTTTGTACAACAGCCCTTCCTATCTGATAGAAAAGGATCCCATGATCCTGAACTGGTCTTACCTCGGATCGAAACTCCCAAGTTTGTCTATGAAAAGCTAATCGAATTGTATTAGCTTCTATAATGGATTTCTTCTGTATCATACTAATTAATAGGACCTCATTGATAAGTGCTCCAAGATCTCGTGCATTGGAAACCAGGAGGGTTTTGGGGCCGAATTCGTTAGTATGGGACATTTTCTTTTCCAAGTGAAATCCCTTAGTATAGGAAAGAAGAAAAAGGTGCTTTCGTTGTTCTGGAATAGGAAGCCTTCGTATCTTAATGCATGTATTTAATTTATTCGGAGCTATTAAAGAGGGATCCACTTTTTGGGGAATATGAGTCGAAGCAATAACAAGAATATTTCTAGTGGAACATCTTTCATAATCCCTGGAGAGATAGTTCGCTAATAGACCGAGGGATAAATAATGCGACTCATGCACATACAGATCATGAATGCTTGGAATCCATATTATGCAAGGAGACATTGCTTTTGCTAATTCGAATTGAAAGATGATAGGAAATCGAACTCGTAGATCTACTTTCGCCCTACTAGTCATCTTATTATACTTAGCTAGTGCATCCACCGTCTTTCTCAGCCCGTTATCAAAGTTCTTAGGAATATGATCCATATGGATACGCTTATGCTCAAAAACCTCCGCCTCATAGAGGCGCCGAGCCTTCTCATCCCGGCACAGGGTCTCGGCCGGAAATACCGTAATGAAAGGAACATAGGAGTTTGTCGCTAGGTATTTGACCAAATAGGATCGTCCAATTCCTATAGAACCTATCACTAAAATCCCCCTAGAAGGGGATGGGGCTAAGCGGAGCGAAAAAAAGTTGTTTCGATGAGATGGGAAATGAAAACTATTAGCCCCACCCGAGGCTTGTGAATAAGTGATTGTCTGATAATGAGCAAGAAATATCCGTCTTTCCACTAAACAGGATCTATTGAACTCATAATTCATTAGATACTTTTGATGAATGTCAACTATGTATCGTAAGTAAATGGATCCTGGTTGTTCAATTATTTGATAACCGAAGTTTTTCTTTGATAAATGATCACTAGGATGAGTCAGACTCAAGAGCATTGGATCCATTCTTTTTTCTGTCGTTAGGGTGGAGACCCAAGTCAAGAATTCTCTTCTTTGATCCTTAATCACATCACTCTTCGCGAGCCAGAATTCTATTTTCTCATGAACCCAATCACTGTTCACGCTTTTTCTTTTTCTTAGCAATGAATAGATCTCTTTACTTGTACGACTTAGATGTATCGTATTTCTCGAAAAAGTGATTGGACGGATGGGATTTGGTATGATGCTTATGCAATTGATGAGATGGATCTTCCAATATTTCCTCTTAGAACGTATGGATTTGACTCCATAAGCGGAACCGCCGCCCAATAGCACGTTGCCGCCAAAAACAAAACCCCATATTCCTTCCAGAAAATCTCCTAATTGTTCCAGAGCAGCTAGAAAGAGATTCCGGGCAGCTAGAAAGAGATTCCAAGGAGCTAGAAAGAGATCCTTTAACCAGAAAGAATTCCATTCTTCAGATAAGGGATACTCATCCAGAAGTTCGAGCACCTCCGTCTTGTATGATGGAATCGTCAAAGACTTGATCTTTTCTAACTCTGTCTGTAATTCACTAGACCCTTTGGATATCAAGTAAAAATGCATACAAGCGAAAGATCCAGCAGCAAGAAGAACGAAAAGAATGGAATAAGAGAACTCCTTTCTTGATAGTGTCCATAGAAGGGCTGACTCATTATTTCGATCCATCCTTTCTTCGCACCAAACGAAACCCTCAACATACTCAGCAAAAGACTCCATCCAAGTCTCACTTCTAAGTATACAATTCCATTTGGATTTCGCCCACCATTTTGTCTGAGAAATGAGCTCTGATATACTCGATTCATCCATAATCCCATCAAAAATGGATACCCATTCTGTACTTCGTATCGGGAATGAGTTTGAAAGGGTATCTAATCGATATTTGTACCCTGTCGAAGTAAGGAGCCCTGACATATCGTTTGGATCCCATTGGGAGAGGAAGGCATTCCATTGGGAGAGGAATGCCTTCCTCCATCGGGAGAGGAAGGCATTCTGAGAGAGGAAGGCATTCCATTGGGAGAGAAGGGTATTCTGAGAGAGGAAGGCATTCCACTGAAAGAGGAATTGGGAGAGAGGTGGATTCCATTGGAAGAGGAATTGGGAGAGGTTTGAAAAAGCACTATCTCCTTGAGAAATTCTATCCATCTGCCACCACCCTTTCTCGACGTATTCCTTTCCACAAGGACTCTGTTTTTTCCTTCTCCGGGTCCGAGTGGTAAATCTTTCTCAGTGAGAATCAAAGCCATGTTTGCATTGAAACTGGCATACTGATGCAAGTTCTTCTCTTCTGAATCAGATAGATTCCTATCTGAAAAAGACTGACAATAAGTTCTTTCCAAATGGACTATTTGTTTCTCCTTTAGTAGCTCTTTCATAAATGTCTGCAATCGAGTAAATAGCTCTACGAACGAATGGATAGAATCGAATTGGAAAATGGAAAGATTTGTACAAGTTATACGTTCCGTCACCGCTTTGTGGAAAATCGTTAGATAGGAATATGTCAGATACCTGTAACTCGATTGGTGAAAGAATCTCTCTCTACCAAAAAAGGATCTTTTTCTTTACCGACACAGAAAGAAAAGAGTTTGTTGTGAATGAACGAGATATTGAGGAATTGTCCATATGTCAGATCATCATTATGGATACGGGTCTTTTCCACATAAAAAGGGAATCCTTTGTTACAATGAAACCAGAAGTGACGTGGATGATTCAAGAATCGAAGTCGATTTGCTTTATAAAAAGAAGATATCAATGAACTTCTATGAAATGGTTTTACGGGATTCAGCCAATTGTCTCGATCGTGGGATATCATTGAGAAATAGGAATCCATGTTATCAAAAGATTCCCCGCGATGATTTCTAGTATGGAATGAGTCAATCATCCACTTTGGTATCTTATTGAACAAAAACGGTAATCTTGTTCCTCCATGGATCAAGAATTTCGGTCTTTGGGAAGTATCATGATCATCCAAGAATAAGGGTTTCCATTTATTCCAATGAACAATTGGAACACCTATGGATTCTAAGAACTCTTCCCATTTCCATTCATAGATGGGAATCCCGGATCTATAAATGGGGATATTCCTGATACTCACAAAGAAATAAGGAAGTGACTTGAACAAAAAAGAAAGTGAATTGGACAAAAAGGGAAGTGACTTGGACAAAAAGAAACGAAGTAACAACAAAAGGGGACGAAATGCCTTAGGCTTAGGGAAATGTTCTCTGTCGATAGCCTTGGACCCATCAATCGAATATGGATTCATACGTAATTGATCGAACACTACTTGAAAACGGTTCTTCTGTTCCGAATCCGAAAGAAAATGTTTCCAATGTTCATTGGAATTCTTGCTCCCATTGGACCATTTGTATCGATTCGATACATTTCTTATGTATCCACAGACGCCATATTGGACTGGAATCAGATTTCGGATCAATCCATATTGATTGATTGCCTCCATGATGTTGTTGCTAGCAAATAGCACTCTTTTTAGTTTTGTATCTTCCAAATCATTCCCGCAGCAGATCCGAACCAATTTTGTTCTGATACTTCGATCCAAAGATTCATTCTCTTCATCAAACGATTCATTCTCTTCATGAAACAGAAAGGGTATAACCACTAAAGATTTTATTTCCGATTCCTCTCTGGTCCCATTCCAGAATTTGTTTGGGTCCGATCCGTAGGAATCCATAGAAAGGGCAAATCCCCTAGGATACACCGGATCCGGGGATAGAGTGAATCGATCTGCCATTTCTGGAAATCTCTCTTCTGATTCCAAATCGTGGCCTAACGTGTATTCCCCTTTGTTCCGATCATGGAATAGATGAAAGAAACCAAAAAAGGGATTGTTGTTCAAGAATGAAATCGTATTGGAACTCTCTATATCTGGTTTATCCTTCGAAAGCATACCACATTCCCGATCTGATGAAATAGGATGAATTGAGACGGTCTTTTGTAAATACATAATGATCTTGAATAGATCCGCCATTTCTTTATTTTCCGATCGCCTGAAAGGGACAAAAGAAAGATCCTGTTTTTTCTTCCAATTCCAAAATTTCGGATCTCTAGTGGACCTCTCAGTAGCATTCGAACCCAGATGAAGTTCTGACCGTTTGTCAGAGAAAAGAGAACGAAGGGATCTTGTTGGATTCCCAAGAAATTCTTCGGTTTCTTCCGGAAGCGGATGATTATTCATCTGCTTTTCACCTTCCGTGAATAGCCGAGACATTGAGGAAGGGCATTTCGGGAATCGATCTAATTCTCTTTCTGTTCGTTCCGTTTGAAGAAAGGAAGGATTCCAAAGAATCGATCCTTCTGGAATCTCTGTTTGATCGATCCATTTGGAATCTTCTGAATCCTCCGAATCAAAAGGATCTCTGGATTGATCAGAAGATCCTTTCCATTGGCTAGAATCCGTTACTTGAAGGAAAATGGATCTTGTGGAATCATATGGAATATTTGACGATACATTCCGTACCTTGCTAAAAAACGGATCCTTATCATTGGATGGAATAGCTGCCTCAGCTCCTTGTTGTTTGAGGAAACCCTCCCCTTCCATTGGTCTTTTTTCACAAAAAGCAGACATGAGATAACAAATCCAGTCTTTCCCTAAGATTTCGAATAGCTGTCCCGAATTCAAGTTGATTATATTTCGGTTCTTCCTATTCCTAGGAGAAAGACGATCCAACAATTCCCAATCATGGTCCTTGCGGATCGGATCGTCCGTATAAGATAAAAAACGAAACTCCATATATTTGCTATCTTTCTCTTTGAATGAGATCTCAATTCCAGCTACGGTTTCATTAGATATCTTATTACTAGAATCCCTCTTGTTTCCGACCCGGTCCCTCCACCACCGCGAACCCCGGTCCGATTCAGGCATGTTACACTTGGGATTTCTTTGATTTATTGGGAGAACCCAAGTACTCTCTTGCGGATCCATGAAACAACTCTCAGAAATTCCTTTCCCTTTTGGAAGATGCAGGAGCGAAACAATCAACCTATTGATATTGGAAGACCAAAAAGGTTCTTTGAATGTCTCCTTTCTGGGTCCAATAGAATTCATAGGTATAGGAAGAAGCTCCATCAAATAGACATTTTTTCTTTCGATCATCTTTCGATTGTTAATACGAGATAGAATCAGGACTCCTACTACAAACAGTACTACACCTTTGATCGTGAAATATGGATTGCTTCTTGAACCCCGTGAACGTGAATCACGTGAAAATAGGATACTGACAATTCGGGGGTCAAGGAGTTTCATAAAACGTTCTTGGTGGAACAAAATGGACGTGAAAGATCCCACAAAATGATGGAATTTGACCCATGAATCTAAGGAATAGAGAGAATTTCTCAATTCAGAGACCCAGGGTTTTTGCATTTTACGCGGTTGCCGTTGCATTGGCTTGAACCTCCTAAATATCGTATTTTAATAGAAATTTTTTCATTCATCATTATAGAATCAATTGCATAATTCATCATTATATGATAAATTGGGTTATTCATCATTATATGATAATACCTGTTAAGCATCCATGGCTGAATGGTTAAAGCGCCCAACTCATAATTGGCAAATTCGTAGGTTCAATTCCTGCTGGATGCACGCCAACGGGAGCGTTCCATAAGTCTATTGGAATTGACTCTGTATCAATGGAATTTTATCATCTATACATAACGAATTGGTATATTCATACCATAACATAACATATGAACAATAAGAACTAGAATTCTTATCGATCCTCGAACTTATAGGGAATAAAAGGGATTTATGGATGGAATCAAATATGCAGTATTTACCGAAAAAAGTACTCGATTATTGGGTTATAATCAATATACTTCTAATGTCGAATCAGAGTCAACTAGGACAGAAATAAAGCATTGGGTCGAACTCTTCTTTGGTGTCAAGGTCATAGCTATGAATAGTCATCGACTCCCCGGAAAGGGTAGAAGAATGGGATCTATTATAGGACATACAATGCATTCCAATTACAAACGTATGATCATTACGCTTCAAGCGGGTGATTCTATTCCACTTCTTGCGAGTTATTCTATTCCACCTCTTATAGAGAAAAGAACTTAAAGCAAAATACTTCATAACATGGCGAGACATTTCTACAAAACTTCTACCCCGAGCACACGCAACGTAGCCGTAGACAGGAAATCCAATCCACGAAATCATTTGATTTATGGACAGCATCGTTGTGGTAAAGGTCGTAATGCCAGAGGAATCATTACCGCAAGGCATAGAGGAGGGGGTCATAAGCGTCTATACCGTAAAATCGATTTTCGACGGAATGAAAAAGACATATCTGGTAGAATCGTAACCATAGAATACGACCCTAATCGAAATGCATACATTTGTCTCATACACTATGGGGGTGGTGAGAAGAGATATATTTTACATCCCAGAGGGGCTATAATTGGAGATACCATTGTTTCTGGTACAGGAGTTCCTATATCAATGGGAAATGCCCTACCTTTGAGTGCGGTTTGAACTATGGATTTACGTAATTGGAAATCACCAATTAGGTTTACGACGAAACCTAGAAATCGATCACTGATCCGATTGGAGTACTTCTACGGAATAGACCTCAACAGAAAACTGTTGAGTCAGGGCAGCAAGTGATTGAGTTCAGTAGTTCTTCATAGAAAATTATTGACTCTAGAGATATGGTAATATGGAGAAGACAAAAGAAAAGGGTTTGAAGCACGGACAGACCGGAAGCGCTCCTTCTTCCAAAGAGAGAAAGATGGGTTATTCACATTTCATTTGATGGTCAGAGGCAAATGGAAAGCTAAGCAGTGTATAAGCCGGCGAAAAATAGAGATGTCTCCTACGTTACCCATACTATGTGGAAATATCGACGTAATTTCATAGAGTCATTCGGTCTGAATGCTACATGAAGAACAGAAGCCAGATGACGGAACGGGGAGACCTAGGATGTAGAAAACCCTCACATGAGTGATTCGGCAGATTTGGATTCCTAGATCCACTCATATGGTACTTTATCATACGATTCATATAAGATCCATCTGTCTAGATATCATCATATACATCTAGAAAGCTGTATGCTTTGGAAGAAGCTTGTACAGTTTGGGAAGGGGTTTTGATTGATCAAAAAGAAGAATCCACTTCAACCGATATGCCCTTAGGCACGGCCATACATAACATAGAAATCACACTTGGAAAGGGTGGACAATGCGCGAGAGCAGCGGGTGCTGTAGCGAAACTGATTGCAAAAGAGGGCAAATCAGCCACATTAAGATTACCATCTGGAGAGGTCCGTTTGATATCCAAAAACTGCTTAGCAACAGTCGGACAGGTGGGTAATGCTGAGGCAAAGGTCAAAAAGTTGGGTAGAGCCGGATCGAAATGTTGGCTAGGTAAGCGTCCTGTAGTAAGAGGAGGAGTTATGAACCCTGTAGACCATCCCCACGGAGGCGGTGAAGGAAGAGCCCCAATTGGTAGAAAAAAACCTGTGACCCCTTGGGGTTATCCTACGCTTGGAAGAAGAACTAGGAAAAGGAAAAAACATAGTGATACTTTGATTCTTCGTCGCCGTAAATAGTAAATAAAACAAGATAAATAAGGTAAATAAGAAAAGAATATGGAAAATTTTTGGAATTGGAATTTGTTATTGTAATATATCTCATATTTGAATTTGAAATTTGAACAAAAAAATTATTCATTATGGCACTTTCACGAAAAAAAAATCCGTTTGCGGCTGATCATTTATTGAAAAAAATTGAAAAAGCTAACGAAAACGAAGAAAAAGAAATCATAAAAACTTGGTCTAGAGCATCTGCTATTCTACCCTCAATGCTTGGCAATACAATAGGTATTCATAATGGAAAAGAACATTTACCCATCTATATAACAGACCGTATGCTGCATCATAAATTGGGAGAATTTGCACCAACTAGGACTTTTGGTGAACATCCGAAAAATGATAATAAATCTCATCCGAAAAAGGATCAGAAATCTCGTCGTTAATTTTTTTATATTTCCATTTGAATTCCAATTCCATGGATTATTCATTAATTATTATTTATTTTTATGACCTCTTATCCTTTTTTTATTTACCTTTTTTTTTATTTACATTTACCTATATACATAATTTAATTTGTTTGATATTTGTTAGGTCTTTGAAAATTTAACAAATCAAGAAAAATAAAATAAATAGGATCTATAGTTGTAATAGAAATAATTGTAATAGAAATAATTCCATTCAATGGAATATTCTGGGAACGAATGGCAAATTCATTCACTATATTCATTCACTATACTATATAGATTCTTGACAATTTAGACCACTAATGATTACTGAAAGTTAAGTATTAAGTATTAGATTTAAGTATTAGATGAAGTTAAATAGATTAGAAGATTAGATTAAGTATTAGATTATTAATTAGTTATTATGCATTTAATTTATTATGAATTGCGAAAAATTACTAATTATTACTAATTGAATTTGCCATCATATTATTATAATGGAATCATTATTATGATATGAGTAGATATGAGTGAAATAATGATGAATAGTGAAATTCCATCCATAAATCAAGAAGAAAGTGCAAGAAGAAAGTGACATAAAAATGACGTACGTAACCAATAACAATGACAATAAAGTGATAAGTTATAGTCATAAGTTATATACAAAATAAATATATGTCATATACATATATATGATATTTATTTATATCATATATCCCGCCTATTGCCCTCTTATACATATATACATATATTATTTATGAATATATGATTATATATGATAGTTATTTATATATGATATATGATAGTTATGTAGTTATGTCGATCATATCTACAGGTATGAATCATCGATATTCAATTGAAAAATTGTATAACAAACAGAGAATAGAGAATTGCTCATCCTTCCTGATGGAGGGTATTCCACTTATGATAAGAAGATTGAATAGAAGATCGGGCACAGAAGTCAAAGTTTTAGCTCAACATATACATATGTCTATTTTCAAAGCCCGAAGAGTGATTGATCAAATTCGCGGGCGTTCGTATGAAGAAACACTTATGATACTGCAACTCATGCCTTATCGAGCCTCTTACCCCATTTTGAAAATGGTTTCTTCTGCAGCAGCAAATGCTAGTCATAATATGGGTTTGAACGAAGCGGATTCATTTATTAGTAAAGCGGAAGTCAACGGAGGCTCTATTGTGAAAAAGTTGAGGCCCCGAGCTAAAGGGCGTAGTTATGCAATAAAGAGGCCCCTCTGTCATATAACAATTGTACTGAAGGATAAATCGAAATAATTTTTATAGAAATCCAAAATAAAATGGAGATTCCAATTTAAAAATAACACATGGCTGGAAAGATCGTATAGTATAATAAAAAATATGGGACAAAAAATAAATCCACTTGGTTTCCGACTTGGTACAACTCAAAACCATCATTCCCTTTGGTTCGAAAACCCCAAAAAATTTTCCGCGGGTCTGCAAGAAGATGAAAGAATACGAGATTGTATCCAGAATTTTATGCAAAAAACTATGAAAGTATTCTCTGGTTCCGAAGGAATTGTCCGTATAGAAATTCGAAAAGGAACAGATTTTACCACTATTCTCATCTATATAGGATTCCCTAATTTACTAAAAGATGTTCAAGAACAGGAATGGGAGGAATTATGGACAAATGTAGAAAAAACGTTAAATTCTGTGGACCAGAAACTCAAGATCTTTTTCAAAAAAATTGAAAAACCCTACGGGGAACCTAAGCTTCTTGCAGAATATATAGCTTTACAATTGAAAAATAGAGTCTCCTTCCGAAAAGCAATGAAAAAAGCAATTGAATTAACTAAAAAAACAGGTACAAAAGGAATTCGAATACAAATTGCAGGACGTATCGGTGGAAAAGAAAAGGCCCGTGTCGTATGGACTCGAAAAGGTAGAGTTCCCTTAAATACTATTCATGCTAAAATAGATTATTATTGTTATACAGTTCGAACTATTCATGGGGCCTTAGGCATAAAAATTTGGATGTTTGCAAATCAAAAATAAAATAGTAAAAAATAATAAGAGAATATAATAGAATCCAGGATTTTCTTGTTTCTTATTATTCCATCTAGTGATCAATGATCAGGCAAAAAAGGGAAAAACTTGCATTCTTCTTGCCCTTATTCCACCAAAAAGGAAAAATACCTACTCATTTTATTTCTATAGGACTAAATAAAAATTCCATCGATCTTTTTATTTGGTAGAATTGCTATGCTTAGCCCCAAAAGAACTAAATTTCGTAAACAACATAGAGGAAGAATGAAAGGAATATCTTCTAGAGGAAATCATATTTCTTTCGGAAAGTATGCTCTTCGGGCACTTGAACCCGCTTGGATCACAACTAGACAAATCGAAGCTGGACGAAGAGCAATGACACGATATGCGCGCCGTGGTGGAAAAATATGGGTACGCATATTTCCCGACAAACCTTTTACACAAAGAACAACAGAAGCACGTATGGGTTCCGGAAAAGGAAACCCAAAGTATTGGGTAGCTGTTGTGAAACGCGGTCGAGTACTTTATGAAATGGTTGGAGTATCAGAAACCGTAGCTAGAAGAGCTATGTCAATAGCTGCATACAAAATGCCTATACGCACTGAATTCATTATTGCAGAATAAGAAAGGATACAGAACCAAAAAATGTTCGGGATGAAAAAGACGATAGAGAGAATTTATTTCTGGACACATAATATTTCTTTTTTTCCTTTACTCTTTGTATTGAAAGAGCAGATCAAAAAAACCATGGTTCAACCTCAGACCCTTTTGAATGTAGCGGATAACAGTGGGGCTAGAAAATTGATGTGTATTCGAGTCTTAGGAACTAGTAATTACCAATATGCTCATATTGGTGACGTTATTATTGCTGTAATCAAGGAAGTGGTACCTAATATGTCTTTAGAAAAATCAGAAATCATTAGAGCTGTGATTGTACGTACACGTAAAGAACTAAAACGTGACGATGGTATGGTAATACAATATGATGACAATGCAGCAGTTATCATTGATCAAAAGGGAAATCCAAAGGGAACTCGGGTTTTTGGTGCAATTGCTCAAGAATTGAGACAGTTAAAGTTCACAAAAATAGTCTCATTAGCCCCTGAGGTATTCTAAATTGGATCAAATTAGGATATAATAAATGATCGAAAATAGATCAATATGAAATAGATCCTTTAGTCAATTCTATCTCAAGTATATACTTTTAAGAATTCCTAAAAAACATGTTGATTATAGTAAAATAAGGGAACAAGCATAATTCGAGTTCATTATGGGTAAAGATACTGTTGCCGATATAATAACTTCAATAAGAAATGCTGATATACATAAAAAGGAAATAGTTCGAGTCATATCTACCAATATAACTGAAAACATTGTTAAAATACTTTTACAGGAGGGTTTTATTAAAAATGTTAGAAAATATCATCAAAATAACAAATATTTCTTGGTTTCAACTCTACGGCGACATAATAAAAAGACTAGGAAAGGTATGCAGAAAACTGTTTTAACACGTATCAGCCGACCCGGTCGAAGAATCTATTCTAGCTATCAAGGAATTCCGAAGATTTTGGGGGGTATGGGGATTACCATTCTTTCCACTTCTCAGGGTATAATGACGGATCGGGAAGCCCGACTCAAAGGAATTGGAGGAGAAATGTTATGTCATATATATACATATTGACCCCCCTTCTGGCATTTTCATTGGATCTGTCACTTCTTACCTGTGAAAAGAAAAGAAATAACCTGTGAAAAAGAGAGAAAGGAGAAAGAATCCCTTTTCTCAAAAGATCAAGTTATTCTATTGCACTTATCAAATTAAAAGATAGATTATCTATCACCCTTTCTAAAATTTTCTATTTCAATGCAGGAAGAAACTAAAAATGAAAAATAACAAAAAAAAAGGAATAGTGGGTCTAAAGAAGACAAGAAAGAGTCTAAAACCATCTATGAAGGTTTGGTTATTGACACATATCCCAGTGGTATGTTCCAGATTTGTTTAGATAATGGAGATGAAATTCTAGGTTATATTTCGGGAAAGATTCGAACGCAGTTTATCCGCATTCTACTCGGAGATAGAGTCCAGATCGAAGTAAGTCGTTATGATCCAACCAAAGGGCGTATAATTCATAGACTTCCCCGCAACAAGTCTTGGGACGATTCGGAGGAGTGGGATGATTCGGAGGGTTGGTACAATTCGGACAATTAGGTATCTTTTTAGCATTCCCCTCGCGGGAATCGAATTTGGGCCAAATTAAAGAGACTTTTTTTCTTTCAAGAAGTAGATTCAGAATTCAAAAGAAAATAAAATATAGGAAATTATAAATATGAAAATGAGAGCTTCTGTTCGTAAAATTTGTCTAAAATGCCGACTTATTCGTAGGCGAGGACGCTTTATAGTGACTTGTCCCAATCCGAAACATAAACAAAGGCAAAAATAATATTTTTTTTTTAACAAAACAAACTTTCTAACCATACGAATGTCAGTAAAAAAATAAAGAAAGGATCTAATATTTTTCACATGAAATGGATATTTCCATATATTTCTTACTCGTATTTATGAGATGATAAAAAATGACAATAACAAAGCATATACCAAGAAAAATTGGTTTGTTCCCCGGTAAAAATAGACGTATACGTCAACGTAAAAATGTACGTAAAATAGAAAAAGGGATGATTCATATTCAAGCAAATTACAATAATACCATTGTCACTGTTACAGATGTACGAGGTCAGGTAGTTTGTTGGTCCTCTGCTGGGGCTTCTGGATTTAAAGGACCCAGAAGGGGAACGCCTTTTGCCGCTCAAGCTGCCGCAATAAATGCTATTCAGCCAGTGGTTAATCAAGGTATGAAACGAGCAGAAGTTCGGATAAAGGGTCCTGGTGTTGGAAGAGATGCAGCATTACGAGTGATTTGTAGAAGTGGTATAGTATTAAGTTTCATACGTGATGTAACGCCTATATCACACAATGGATGTAGACCTCCTAAAAGAAGACGCGTGTAAAAATCCGAATGAAACAAATTGCAAGAGCCAAGAGCAAGAGAAAGAAATGATTCACGAATCTAAACTAAATAGGAATATATTATTAATATGGTTCGAGAGGAAGGAATAGGATCCACTCGAAGACTACAGTGGAAGTGTGTTGAATCAAGAGTAGACAGTAAACGTCTCCATTATGGACGCTTCATTCTGTCTCCACTTAGAAAAGGTCAAGCCGATACCATAGGTATTGCCATGCGAAGGGTTTTACTTGGAGAAATGGAAGGGACGTGTATTATACATGCAAAATTTGATAATGTACCACATGAATATTCTTCCATACCAGGTATGGAAGAATCCATACAAGAAATTCTAATGAATTTGAAAGAAATTGTATTGAGAAGTCATTTGTATGGAGTTCGAGACGCACTTATTTGCGTCAAAGGTCCCAAATGTGTAACCGCTCAAGATATAATCTCACCACTTTCTGTGGAAATAGTTGACACTACACAGCATATAGCTAACCTTACAGAAGCCGTTGATTTACGTATTGAATTACAAATCCAGAGAGATCGTGGATATCGGATAAAATCCACAAATGACTCTCAAGTTGGAAGTTATCCTATAGACGCTGTATCCATACCTGTTCGAAATGCAAATTATAGTATTTATTCTTATGGAGATGGGAATGAAAAACAAGAAATCCTTTTTCTAGAAATATGGACAAACGGAAGTTTAACTCCAAAAGAAGCACTTTATGGAGCTTCTCGTAATTTGATTGATTTATTGATTCCTTTTCTACATGCGGAAGAGGAAAACACAAATACAAATTTGGAGGAAAAGAAAAACAAATT